TTTTTTTTTATAATATAAAAACAGATTCAGTTTCTTATATTATAATGTATAACGGTATTGATATTCTAATCTACTTGAATATTGAATACCAGAAAACTATATGAATGTTGTATTTATTAACTTAAGGCGCGGATATACCTAATCTATATTTCCGTCTTCTCTCTTTTTTTATTGCCCTCCTGTCCTGTCGTCAATTGACAGTATGACTTAGGGCGCAATATAATTAGAGCGCCAAATCATATTTTGGTAAAGCACCTTGAATCCACTGCAGAGTAAAGGATCTTGGATCCAACGCAGAACCCTTTGTGAATGTGAATGAGAGAGATAAAGACGAGAAAGACCAATGAAATCAAGTTTCAAGGTTGTAAGTTTAATGGTAAAGTTTGATTACCATTAACCTCCAGAATAGTTAACGAGTTTTTCCGTTTGATTCATCTCCTAAAGGTGGCTCTCGGCCTGAGTTATATTAAGTTAAGGTGGCCTTAGGCATTAATTACCTATGGTATTTGTTTTATTACCTATTTTGGTTTATTACCTATTGCATTTCTAGTGCTTTTTTATTTCCTAAAGGTGGCCAGCCCCGGGACCTATTATGTCTAGTTTATTTATGAATCAAGGTGGCCATAGGCCCCTATGGTCCAGTGGTTACGACCTCTCTCTTTCACGGAGAAAACGAGGGTTCAAGTCCCTCTAGGGGTATACCAAGACTCAAGACTATAGGAGTGGGATTTTCTATGAAGTGATCCGTATTTGTCAAGTCCTTCTATTAGTCTACTCAGTGGGACTTTCTATTTTATATCAAGTGATATGTATTTGTCAAATCTGCCTGGGAGACGAAAGGAAGTTGATTATGGAACGTCTAAAATGAATTAGGCGTTGGGTCGATGCCCGAGTGGTTAATGGGGACGGACTGTAAATTCGTTGACAATATGTCTACGCTGGTTCAAATCCAGCTCGGCCCAACAATTCGCCAATCTACTATCAGATGGTAGAACCCTCTTGTTCTTAAGAAATACCTGATACGAGAAAATAAAAAAGAATCCAAAATTTCTGCTAGATCTCTTCTTATTTCCCTGGGATTGTAGTTCAATAGGCAAGAGCACCGCCCTGTCAAGGCGGATGTTGCGGGTTCGAGCCCCGTCAGTCCCGACGGATCCAATAAGTACATCAATTCGCCTCTCCATTTTCTGTGAAAGAAGGGACAGAGAGCATAATTGAATTCCGAAGGGGTTTCCCTCTTTTTTTCAGGATTCTGTCGAAGAAAGAAAAAACCCTAAACTAAAATGAAAATAATTAAAATAGTGACGTTGATAGAATATTCCATCTTTTCTCCCGCGACTGATCTTTCTCATACTTCTTTGTCTTCCAAAGAAATTTAGATCATTAAAATTTAGAACCTAATTCCTCTCTTTTTCTACTTCGCTTGTATTGTTTGTTGGGGTTTTGTAGTTCGAACGGGTGGTTAGATGATACTTCCTTTGATGGTTCTACAAGGAAGACCTAAGGTAGGTTATAGAAAAGAAAGAACAGAAAAGAAGGATAACTAAAGTAAAGGAATTTTTGATTGGTCCGGGAATCCAATCTTGGATTCGGTATGGATAAAAGATCTTCGTATGTTATACTATTCAATTCTCGACGACGAATTAATTTAATAGCTCAGATATTGTTATTCATGATATTGATCCGATTCAAGATCATCGATAGGTAATGCATTCATTGAATTGACAGGTGAAAGATTTATCATCTCTATGGGATTAAATCCCGAGTTATTGTGAAATAAAAAAAACGATGAGATTATGGAAGTAAATATTCTTGCATTTATTGCTACTGCACTGTTCATTTTAGTTCCTACTGCTTTTCTACTTATAATTTACGTAAAAACAGTCAGTCAAAATGATTAATTACTTTAAATGAAACTTGACTTCTGAATTCTTATCAATAGTTGAAGAAATCAAATGAAAAGTATTCTATTTTTGCGTCTTAAATGAAATCAACGGGCTATAATCGGCGGTATTCTATGAGATCCGAGAGTATGGTAAGTAAGAAAGAAATTTCTTTCTTACTTACCATACTCTCTATTAGTGTTATAGTAGTGTATAAAGTTGTACTTGACTTTCTAATAAAGTAGCTATACTATATTAGCTTCTATCTTCAATATATGTAGTTATTAATCCATATATGGAATTGACGTAGGACCCAATTCTATTTCTTATCTATTTCTATTTATTCCGATGAATCTGAAATAATTGTTTTACTGTTATAGAATACATTTCTCCACTAGAATCCAATGTAATTTGGAAATAAAGATATTTTTATTTGAAAATTATTTCAATTCAAATGAAAAATGCGTTGCAGAACGATCTATAAAACAATTGATACCGTTTCATTCCTCAACTAAAACTAAATTAGGAGTGCTTCTAAAGTCCACTTCTTCCCCATACTACGAGTGAAAGGGAAAATGTAAAGACTACCATTAAAGCAGCCCAAGCGAGACTTACTATATCCATGTGAATTATGTCCCTTATCTCTATGATAGAATTATTCTATTATTGCTCACTAATAATAGTAGAATGAATGGTCCAGAGTCAAAAAGGGATCCTGGCGGAACACTATTGATGAACCAATCAAATAAATCCATTTCAAAAATTCCTATATGATTTCTAATCGGGAAAGACTAAACACAAGTAAAATAAACAATCACACTACAAAGGAATGTTACTAATGGAACATGGAACATCTAGTAATAAAATAAGAGGGTCCATTCCTTTTTTTATTGCCCTTCAAAATAAAAATAGATCAATTGCTATCTATTACAAACCCCAACTAGTAGTTGAATTATCTGCCGGCTATCCAATGTAATTCGAGCCCCAATCAGTAGACATTACATTAGTAGTAGAAAGGAATCGGGAAGTCTTGCTTCGACCATTATAATCTTTCTTTGAATTGAATTTTGGATTCAAAGATTTCCAATCTTTTATAAAATCCCCAGAACGGATGTTTAGAATCAACCAAATATTAACAGTCCGCTTATTCTGTTCTGCTGATATAACTCAACCAAAGCAGAACAGAATAAGAGATTTCGATTCGTTTGTTGATGAGGCGGCACCCGGATTTGAACTGGGGAAAAAGGATTTGCAGTCCCCCGCCTTACCACTCGGCCATGCCGCCAAAACGATACACAATAGGAGAAAAATTTCCCTTTTTGGGTTGGATTACTAAATTTTAGTTTATTGTACTTGTATCCCTTTTTTAATCCTTTTTCTAAATTTAGAAAAATTATAAAAGAAACCCTTTTTCCCCTTTTGATTGTATTTGATCTACCCCTTCGATTGATTGTATAGTATCTCAAAACACACAATGCAAAAAAACTTCCCCTCATTTTTCTATTGAAAAATCAAATGTATATTTTCACTCAAAAAAACCAAAATTTATGACAAATGGGAACCATTAACTATTCGTTGACTGAGAATTGGTGAATGATTCTTGGATTTGAATCTAAAATTTGGTTTGCCTAATGACATAAGAAAATACAAATTGATATATACTTCATTGATTCTTTTGAATCAAAAATCCTTCTCAATTTCCATTATAACAAAAATTATAAGTATATGTAAACCCCAGAACGGAAATTATTACACAGATACCAAATTGGCTATTTAGAGTATGTTGCCTATAAATAAAAAATAAAGGGAATTTTTTGGAACAAAAAAAGGCCCGGCTGGGTATTGACCGGGCCAGACCAAAAGGGCACTTCGAACAAAATAAAAGCAAGAAGGTCTTCTTTATTTATCTTTCTATTTGGATCTTTCGAGCATCTAAATGGAATTGCTAATTATATAATAACGATAAAGAATGTGAAAGAAATACTTTCTTTAATCCTTACTTGATGTGTAATGTAACATAGTAATTATCTTTTTCAATTGGGAGAGATGGCTGAGTGGACGAAAGCGGCGGATTGCTAATCCGTTGTACGAGTTATTCGTACCGAGGGTTCGAATCCCTCTCTTTCCGTTTCCGTTGATGACTTTCTATTTTTTTCTTTCAAATTTTGCAAACCCCTTTTTATTTTTTTCCTAGTTAAACGTGTGGAATAGCTAAAATAAAATATTAAGAAAATTGTAAAATCAAGCAAGAAAAACGAAATTTTTATTTTATTCTTCACGTCCAGGATTACGTCCTGGATCATTGGATAGGAATCCAAAGATGAAGAGAGAAACAAAGAATATTACTACTGTGTAAACGAAAAGTTTGAGAGTAAGCATTACACAACCTCCAAGATCATTTTTTGAAAAAGAAAAACGAGAAAAGATAATAGATCCTCCATTTTTATATCACATATCCTATTTTGACACCAAGAAATGAATTATAGAAATAGAAAAGAATGTTCAGAAATTCAAATGAAGTTGAAATTTGTAATAAGAGTCTTTGATTACCACAAATCTCTTTCATAGTCACAATTAGATATTGTAAGCGACCCTAAGCTAAAAGCTAATAAGGTATTTCGCCGGAAAAAGGATTAAAATCGGGAAATGGGGCGAGCCGGATTTCTCGCGGCTATCCTAGAATTTCAATGTTTGAATCGAAGGTTCATACTGTCAGACTTATTTGATCTTATCAATTGTTATCATTTTTCTCCAATAAATCATGAATTTTCTAGGATACTATTAAAATCTTATCGAAAACTTACAGCAGCTTGCCAAACAAAGGCTAAAAGAAAAAAGAACAGGGGTATGACTGGCATAACATCTACGATTGGATTCAAAAAAGCATAGGCTTCAGGCAATTTGGCGAAGAAAAGACTACTCGGATAAAGGGCAGAATTAAGACAGATCAAACTAAAGATATTAAGCATAACAGACATTTTTTTTTTCGTCGAGATAATTGCATTTTGATTGAGTTATTGATATAAGGAAAAATGAAGAAAGTAAGGTAGACAAAAAAATCCTTCTTTTTCCGCTCAATCAAAAATCCTCCAATTCTCAAAGGAGAATAGAAGAAATCATACTTTCATACAATATCTTAATTGAATTATATGTAATGATCAATAAATTCAGTTGAATTCTAGATATACACCTGTCAAAATCCTAGCAAGGAATCTATAATAAATTTATAATAAATTCTATAAAGAATAAAGATTTTCTATAGATAGTTGGACTGGAATTGACGAACACTTAATACCAATATTATTCTTTATTAGTATTAGTGTCCAATAAAAATAGAAATGGGGCGTAGCCAAGCGGTAAGGCAACGGGTTTTGGTCCCGCTATTCGGAGGTTCGAATCCTTCCGTCCCAGAGCATATCCCTTGTATCCGAATACTTCTTTTTTGTTCAACAAGGTTCTGTGTCAAGGTCTAATATTGGATAGACTATTATTCCTCTTTCTTTTTTGATTTTGAATGATTCTTTTCGGAATCATATCTGAGTTTTTCACAAACTGAACTAAATTGAGTTCAAATGACATGCAAAAGTAACTAAACCCTTTTGTGATCCAGATAAAGATAAGATGGGACATAGATCTGTAGAAAGATTACTTAACCTCAGGTTAAACAAAATATGAAAATACATATAAAAGAGGAAGTGCTTAGCCTATAGGTATGTATTGTTATCCTATTTCAGTGACAAATAGTCTTTCTATTTTTGTGAAAAAAAATTTGCATCCCTAAAATATTAAAATTTAAATATTTAACAATGATATTTCTTTTTATTCTTCGATCTATTTAGCTTATTTGCTTTACATCATTGACAATTCCATTCGAAAAGAAACAGAAATCTTTCTTTCTTATGATAATCAAATGGAGTCTTTACTGTAAAACTTGACTCAAATAATGATGTAAAGTAAGAAACTTTTTCAAGTATCAAGATTTGTAATGATTCCTTATGGATTGAATCTTTGGGAAGTTTTGGGAAGTTGGAATGGGTCAGTCTATCTTATTGAGTGACTTGAAGAGGCAGAGTCAAATAGAATTTATTTATTCGTGTGATTTCTGTTAGTTATGTTATTTCTATATTTAGATTTCTGGATATTTCTGTTAGATATTTTTTTGAGATAGAGATTTATAGAAAAATGTTCCATTCATACAAAAAAGCCGGGGTCTTGCTAATATTTCTTCAGAAAAATCTTTATTATCTATAAGATAGATAAGAAAAAATATAAATGACTATGTCTCTGTACCGACTGAACCAATGACTATTCATGATTCCATAATTGAATCAATTCCATACTGGTTCCAAATTAGAGGAATGTTATGGTAAAACTTCGTTTAAAACGATGTGGTAGAAAGCAACGTGCGACTTGAAGGACACGATCCGGTGTGGATTTTTATTCTTACATCCACCATTTTATATAGGAATGAAGGTGCTCTTGGCTCGACGTCGTTTTTCTATTCTACTAGAACCCTTCTTTTTTTTATTGGGTTGTAATGGAAATAGTTCGTGATGGAGCTCGAGTAGAAAGTATTTATTAATTTCTCAGGGGCAACGATCTAGGGTTAATGCCAATCAATAAATTGGAACAACTTCGTAAGTATATCTTCGATATAGAAATCGAAAGGATCTGATTCGAGCAAATTTTCAATTCAAACAAATTTGTTGGAACGGCTAAAACTTTTTCGATCCACAGTGTATCGCGCACGAATCAACCATCGGTATGATTCTAGAAAGAAATCCCAAAAGGGGTATGTTGCTACCATTTTGAAAGGATTAAGAAGCACCGAAGTAATGTCTAAACCCAATGATTTAAAACCAAGATAAAGGATCCCAGAACAAGGAAACACCACTTCAATTGTCTCACGGATCCAAATAAAGAATCCAAATAGATTTTAAACGAGACGAAAAGGGGGGGTTAAAGACCACTCAATAAAAAAATATCTTAAAGATTTTTCTTTAAGATATTTGAGAATTATTGAACTTGAGTTATGAGTACAAATGATTTTTGATTTTTCAGGAAGGAAGCTAAATGACTATGAGTTAAATTATAGACTAATTTATTTTACGGATTCCTTTCCTATTTATTTTAATTTTATCCATAGACAAAACTTCGAATCATTTTTTCTCGAGCCGTACGAGGAGAAAACTTCCTATACGGTTCTAGGGGGGGTTCTTTTTCATCTACATCTATCCCGATGAGCCGTCTATCGAATCGTTGCAATTGATGTTCGATCCCGAAGAGAAGGAAGAGATCTTCGGAAAGTGGGTTTTTATGATCCTATCAAGAATCAAACTTATTTAAACGTTCCCGCTATTCTCTATTTCCTTGAAAAAGGCGCTCAGCCTACAGGAACTGTTCAGGATATTTTAAAAAAGGCAGAGGTTTTTAAGGAACTTTGCCCTAATCAAACGAAATTCAATTAAATTAAGGAAATAAAAACTAAGGGTAGGATAGTGATTTCTATATCATTTTGGATATCTTTTCTATACTATGTTTTTTTATTTCCTTCTTTTCTTGCGCTATTCGTATCTATTTATCATTGCTTTTATAGAATCTTTTTCTAAGGAAAACC